AAAAAAAATCAATACACCAACCACTACAGTTAGATTTATTAGATTTGTTGCTAAAATATCGGTATTAAGCCCGAAACTCCCAGCGGATGGCCAGTGAGCTAAAAAAACGAAAGAATGGGTTACATTTTTCATATGCTCTCCTCTTATAGATAGGACGAACAAAGAACAAAGTTTTTCGATCACTTACTTCGCTCGCCCTTTTTTGATCGGTTTTTTTAATGCAATTTTTTTTTAATGCAAATAGATTCAATCTAGTAATTTATTTTAGATTAAGTCTTAGGTCTCGTTTGACCTGTGAAAGACCTCCTTTGTTGAAATGTTCTCAAAATTCCTAAAATAAAAGGAAAAAGACTTTCCACTGTCCTAAACTAAGGACGGGAAGGAAGAAGGCGAGCATATCCTCTAAATTGATCATCCTCAAATCAGCCCTTCCTGGGGTGGGGTATTGTCTGTCCCAATAAATAGATAATTCCAGGAGTAATAAATAGGAGTAAAGTATTGATATAATTGGAATTGCAGAAGCAAATACCAATTTACTAAAAAAAGAAAAAAGTATCTAATCTAAAGCACTCATTTTCTTTTTTAGGATTAAACAAAAGGGTTCGCAAATAAAAGTGCTAGTGCCACAACTAGTCCATAAATTGTTAAAGCTTCCATAAAAGCTAGACTAAGCAATAAAGTACCTCGTATTTTACCTTCTGCTTCTGGCTGTCTCGCAATACCTTCTACAGCTTGTCCTGCAGCAGTACCTTGACCAACTCCAGGCCCAATAGAAGCAAGCCCTACGGCCAATCCAGCAGCAATAACGGAAGCAGCAGCAATTAGTGGATTCATGGTGAGTTCCTCATGTCAAAAAAAAAAAGAAATGGTTAAGGATACAATCAACCAAGAAATTCTTACTTCTAAGCTCTATTGGGGAGAAGTAACTAAAAAGTACAAATTGAAATGATAATCTGAATTGTCCGAACTACTTCGAGATCTCATTTTTAGTTTCTAATCATTAGAGGTTTGTGTAAATCCATATGATTCTTATTATTCTATTTCTCTTTCTTTCCAACCAACAACTCTTTCATTCCATCCTTCTTTCTTTACTCTTCGATATCCTTGAGTTCCTATTATTTCCCCTATAATCTAATCCATAATAAAAGACGAAATAGAGGAAGAACCCCTATTGAAATCGACCTAATCCAAATCCAATAGGAATTAAATCAAGATATACAATTGATAACAATATGCTGCATAGAACTGGATATGGAATCCAATTCCATATAGAGGGAATTCGATATATCGGATTAGATAATGAATCTAACTTAGGAATATATAATATCCCATATACACTTGTTTCTTCTATTTTGCGTATTTTCTTATTTTCTATTGAATCGGATTCGAAAATCATTCCTTAAAGTGGAAACCCGCACAAAAGATGACTGGACTTCTAGACATTAAGGATATAGATCTAGCCTGACTCCGCCCCCCTTAATGCATATATACTTTGACAATTCCGTAATATAGTCTATTCTCTCTCCTACAACTCTAGGTTGTATATTCATACGCATTTCTAACTATTTTGTTTTCCAACCAAGCGGATTATCTGGAACCATGCATGAATTGAGCTAAGCTAAAAAAAAAGATTATTTCGAAAACTAGTCAATTCAATGATGACCCTCCATGGATTCACCTATATAGGCTGCGGCTAACGTTGCAAAAATAAGAGCTTGAATACCGCTTGTAAATAATCCAAGAAACATGACCGGTATAGGGACTACTAAGGGGACTAAAGAAACAAGAACAACAACGACTAATTCATCCGCCAATATATTCCCGAAAAGTCGAAAACTAAGCGATAATGGTTTTGTGAAATCTTCTAGGATGTTAATTGGTAAAAGGATTGGAGTTGGTTTAATATATTTCTCGAAATAACTCAATCCTTTTTTGCTAAGACCCGCATAAAAATATGCCGCTGACGTGAGTAAAGCTAAAGCAACAGTAGTATTTATATCATTCGTGGGCGCTGCTAATTCCCCATGGGGTAACTGTATAATTTTCCAAGGTAAAAGAGCACCCGACCAATTCGAAACAAAAATAAAAAGGAACATAGTTCCAATAAAGGGAACCCAGGGACCATATTCTTCTCCAATCTGAGTTTTGCTCAAGTCTCGAATAAACTCAAGCACATATTCGAAGAAATTCTGACCGTCGGTCGGGATGGTTTGTGGATTCCGAACAGCTATGATAACTGAACCTAGCAAGATAGTAATTACGACCCAAGAAGTGATGAGTACTTGGGCATGAATTTGGAAACTTCCTATTTGCCAATAGAAGTGTTGGCCTACTTCTACACCCGATATATCGTATAACCCCTTGAGTGTTTTAATGGAACATGGTATAATATTCATATTGTCCTCTGATAAAAATTGAACTTCAAAAAAGGAATTCTTTTGATTCAACCATCTCTTTCTCAACTCAGCAACTTGAAGTATTAATCTTATATTTAGGATACCAAGAAATCACATCAGATCATAATATATATCAATACCCTCTAATATATATCAATATTCCCCTTCTTTTATCTATACAAAACAAAAAAGAATAGTAAGTGATCCCATAAATCTACGCAGTTGCCCAAGAATTCACTATTCTTCTTAATCAACGATTTCTTATATAGAGAGAACGGCCCTCACAAATTGCAAATACTAATTTGTTAAGAATCAATCGAATTGAAGTCATAGTGTCATCGTTGGCTGGAATCGATATATTCGCGAGATCTGGGTCACAATTTGTATCGACTAAAGAAATAGTAGGAATCCCCAAAATGGCACATTCCCGAAGAGCTATATACTCTTTTTGCTGATCGAGGACGATCACAATGTCCGGCAACCTCGTCATATATTTGATCCCGCCGAGATATCTTTGCAAGGTCGATAATTTTCTCTTCAAGATTGCCACATCTCTTTTTGGGAGATGGTGGAATTTTCCCATCTTTTCTTCTGCTCTTAAGTCTCTAAATTGAGAAAGTCTAGTTTTCGTAATCGACCAATTCGTTAACATACCACTGAACCACTTTTTATTAACATAATGACAACGAGCCCTTATTGCAGCTGATGCTACTAAATACGCTGCTCTTTTTTTGGTACCAACAATTAAGAAGCTTTTTCCCTGACTTGCTGCATCAAAAACTAAATCACAAGCTTCTGATAAAAAGCGAGCCGTTCTAGCGAGATTTGTAATATGAGTACCTTTACGCTTTGCCGAGATGTAAGGGGCCATTTTAGGATTCCATTTCTTAATACCATGACCAAAATGAACTCCCGCTTCTATCATCTCTTTCAAATTGATGTTCCAATATCTTCTTGTCATTTTTTCCACACTTCCTTTTGATTTTTTCTTTTTTTTTCATCCTACCATTCCATTACGGAATTTATTTCTTTTTGAAGATTAAGAAAGAGCCGAAATAGCTTGAAATAAATAATAATTGTTCCGATGTAACCTTCCACTGAGAATTGGCCATTGATACATGGTATAAACGTAACCTTAATGAATTAACTGACTTCTTTTACTTATTAAAATAAAAATCTAAAATCTGACCTGTTAGTGTTCTAAGGTCAAAAGTCTAGTTTAAAGTCAAAAAATCCGCTTTATGTATCCTTAAATCGTATAATTGGGGGTAAATGGGGGTTCTGATGTCTCATAGAAATTGTTTGTTACGTCAGAATCAGAAGAAACTAATTCTGTATGGAGAAACAAAATATCTCTCATTTCCGACGCGAATAGATTTTTTTTTTGAATTTCGAAATAAAGGTTCTTGTCTTGTGGGGAACGATGCACAAATTTTTGGAATCCGGTACCAACAGGTATAATCCCCCCCAGAACTACGTTTTCTTTCAGGCCTTTCAACCAATCAATACGACCTCGTAGGGCAGCTTTTGCTAAAACTCGAGCAGTTTCTTGAAAACTTGCTTCAGATATGAAACTTTGGGTATTCAGGGAAGCCCTTGTTATTCCCAATAAGATTGCCCGATAATAGATCGATTCATCCAAAGCTCGCCCTGCTCGTTCCGCTCGCAATAATCCGATTAATTCCCCAGGTGAAAAAACATTAGACATTCCATCTTCGGAAACCCGCACTTTTGATGTTACTTGGCGTATAATAATCTCTATATGTCTATTATGGATCTGTACCCCTTGGGATCGATAAACCTTTTGGATCTTATTAACCAAAGAGATACGACTTTGGGCTATGGTTAGCTCAGCTCCAATCAAGAATCCCCAGGGGACCCCAAGAATTCTTGGTATACGCTCATTCCAATCCTCAATTCTCCTTTCGAGATTCGGCGATAGTGAATCAATTGAACGCGCTTCAAAGATTTGTTCTACTTTTGGAAGACCTTGCGTTATGTCACTAGATCTCGATTTTTCATATATAAACGTAACTAACCTATCTCCTTTGTAAAGGATTTCTCCATAATGACCATGAACAGTTGCTCCTGTAGTGGCCAAATAAGGCTTAGCTGCTCTTATAACAAAGGAATCAATATTAACAATGAAAATTTGACCAGATTTTTTTATGTGCGATTTAAATAGACATACATTTTCGCAAATAAATTGTCCAAGGTGAATTATTGCCGATGTCTCCTCCCAAGAATCATGATGGAGAAAGTGCCAATTCAAATGGAATGGATCCAACATGATGTTACTATCGAAATTCGAAATCCTTTGATTTTCATCTATTAAAGAGTATTTAAGCCCTTGAAGTACTTGGAAGGTTTGTTTCAAATTGTCAAGGAACAAATATTTTTTTAACAGGATCTGATTATGCGTTAGTAAATAGTAAGATGAAGAAAAATTCGATATACTAGGTACAATAGCAGCTAAGGGCCCAAAAATATCTCGAATAGGAATTCTAGGATTTGATTCTTTTCCCGCATTGGGATATTTCGAATTCTTGAATAAACCAATTCTAGAACAGTTGGATGCCAACAAAATCATCAAAGATTGGTATTCTTTATTTCGATTCAACAAGGTGCCAATAGCTTCTTGATGTTGGCTAAGTGATTGAATCTTCGCCTTGGAATAAAAGGAATTGGTATTGGTGCGATCTAACCTATTATTGGGAATCGGTCCTGCACTTGTCCTATCATACCTTCTTCGTGTATACGAAATAGTGGACTTGACTAACTCAATTCTTAGGAAATCACGAATCAGATCATTTGCTCTTACCTCAACAAGGGAAGCACGAGCCTCCTCTTTTTCTTCTTGTTCCCAATTCACTACTAAGCAAGTTCGAACAAATTGACTATTCGTGTGATAAATTCTTTGAGTTAACTTGCTATTTTCATGAGAAATAAAATTGACAAGTCGAAGTTGGAGATTATCCTCTTCTTGCAAGAGATCCTGCGGGAAAAGTGTTGCTAAATTTCTCCCTTCGTCCATTTCATATGCGACTGCAGGTCGAACCGAAACAAAATACTTTTCCTTGCTCTTGAGAATTTTTTTCCGTTGAACATAGACCCAATTTTTCCTTTTTTTTGATTCCTTAGATTCTTTCTTTTCTCTTTCTGGTGGTATCAAACTACCACCTAATATCTTATCTGCTTCTTCAGGAAAATGAATATCTCCGGAAAAGATTTTGAGTTCCGTATGGCTTTTTTTTCTATTCACTCGGACCAATCCACCTAGTCGACTTCTTGTATTTTTTGTGAGTTGTGTATCCACTCCAATGATACTATTATCAAGTACCTTTAGGGATGAGGATCTGGGCAAGATATGCAGTTCTTGAAGAATGAAAAAAAACCGATCTAGTTCTTTTTGGTATTTTAGACTAAATTCTTTTGTTCCTCGATGCTCAATCAAACCCTCTTTTTTTAAGATGGAATCTTCCTCTGGGCTCCCGTATTCGTCCTCTGAGTCTTCTTCTGAGTCTTCCTCTAAAGTCCCATATTCGTCCTCTGAGCCTTCCTCCGGGCTCCCATATTCGTCTTCTGAGTCTTCATCTAGAGTTCCATATTCGTCCTCTCGGGTCCTATATTCGTTCTCTGGGCTCCCATATTCGTCCTCTGAGTCTTCCTCTCGAGTCCTATATTCGTCTTCTAGGGTTTCATATTCGTCCTCTAGGATCCCATATTCATCTTCTAGGGTTTCATATTCGTCCTCTCGGGTCCTATATCCGTTCTCTGGGCTCCCATATTCGTCCTCTGAGTCTTCCTCTCGAGTCCTATATTCGTCCTCTAGGGTCCTATATTCGTCCTCTAGGGTCCTATATCTAAATTTCACAATTCCTGACCCCTTTTTATCTTTTCTGTATCGTGGATCGTCAAAATAAGCAAAAATAGTATTTCTACGTAAAACACCCATAAAGGGTATTTCAATAGAAATCCCCAAACAGGATATTAGTTCTTTCTCTTGTTCTTGATGATATTGTAATGGAATGACGAACCTATTTCTTCGCTTTTTCGCCAATAAATCCGAATTATCTTGAAGAATAGAAGGATAGACAAAATTCCAATGGCCGTTGGACATGATTCTATCCGGCGTTGAATAATCAAGAATTTCCCTATCTTTTTTACCAAAAGTATCCAACAGTCTATGTCTTACTTGATCATTAGCCATTGAGAGGTCAAAGATATATCTTCCGTCAACAGAAAAAGAATAAGTATTCATTTGATCTTGATCCTTGTGGAGCGAAAAAGACGCTATACTGGATCTGCACATACTTACTGACAATATCCATAAATGGCTTGTTTTTGGTAATCGACGAAGATTACCATATTGATATTCGGGCGCATGGTAAACATCAGTACTCCAGTGCATTTCCCCGTCTGATTCGGAATAAATATGCTTTTGTACCCTTTCTTTAAAATGCAAAGTGGACGTTCCGGCACGAATCTCCGCAATTACTTGTTCGGATTCTACATATTGATCATTTTGCACTAGAATCAAGCTTTTTGAGGGAATATTTACACTATATAGAATATCCTGACTCTGAATAGTTACATGCAAGTCTATATAACATAGAAAAGCAGGCTGCCCATGACGGGTACGTGTGGGGTGAACCAAATCCTCATTGAATTGGATTTTTCCATTCGAAGGGGATCGTACAAGGTCGGCAGTACCCCCTGTGAATACTCCACCAGTATGAAAAGTTCTTAATGTTAGTTGAGTCCCTGGCTCCCCAATTGATTGACCCGCAATAATACCTACGGCTTCCCCTAATTCGACCAGATCGCCATGAGTGGGACTCCGACCATAACATAATTGACAGATCCAAGATGTGCTCCGGCAAGTAAAGGGGGTTCTAATATATATTGGTTGTGCTCGAAATGGTTGTGCTCGAAAGGCAGTTATGAATCGATTGACTAATCCAATTCCAATATCTTGATTTCGAGCGGCAATGCATCGTGAACCGATATATATATCGTCTGCTAATACACGACCAATTAGTGTTTGGACAAAAAGTTTTTCCGTCATCCCATTTTGAGGACTCACAGAAATACCTCGGATAGTACCACAATCTCTTCTACGCACAATAATATGTTGAACTACTTCAACAAGTCTACGTGTAAGATATCCAGCATCCGCTGTTCGTACAGCAGTATCTACAACCCCTTTACGGGCTCCGTAGCAGGAAATTATATATTCTGTCAAAGAAAGTCCCTCGCGTAAATTGCTTTGAATAGGTAAATCAATCATTTGTCCTTGAGGATCCGCCATTAATCCTCTCATACCTACTAATTGGTGTACTTGAGATGCATTTCCTCTAGCTCCTGAAAAAGACATTAGATAGACTGGATTAGAAGGATCCGTTATCCGAAAATTCGAATTCATTTCTTGTTTCAAATATTCACTTGTAGCATACCATATCTCAACGGATTGGCGTAATTTTTCTACCGCGTGTACAGCCCCATAATAATAGTGTTTCTCCAAAAGAAAACTCTGTTGTTCCGCGTCTTGGACTAACCATCCCTTAGAGGGTATTGTTAAAAGATCCTCGATTCCTAATGAAATCGATGTAGTAGTGGCTTGATGAAAGCCCAGAGTCTTTATTTGATCCAGTATATGGGATGTATATCCCATTCCGAAATGATCTATTAATCTGCTAATAAGTCGTTTCATAGCAGTTCCGTCTATCTCTTTATTATGAAAGACCAGATTGGCCCGTTCCGCCATACATAAGTACCCCCTTTTTCGGCTGAGTAGGATTCGACAATTGCTGAGTAGGATTCGACAATGGGCCTGAGTCAGTGATTCGAAAATTTAATTAACTTCCTTTCCTTAATCTCAATCTGGATTCGCGCGGCAAAAATGATGATACTAGCGAAATCGGAATGCCCCCCGAAAGGGGCATCGCCGAATCTAACTTCCTTGTTTAGATAGTGTATGAATAGGCCTGACTAAATCCTTGTATGGCTTCCTCTATTTCTCTATAAAAAGAAATATGACCAAGAGTGCTTCGAATGTATATAGAACGGATTTCTTTTTTTCTATTTCCCACTATTAGATAGTGGGCATAAATCTCATGATAAGTCCCCAAAGATTCATATTGAACTTCAATCGGAACTTCTCTTGACCCAATGACGCGTTGATCTAGTTTCCATCGGAGCCACAAGGGACTGTCTAAACTGATTCGTTTCTGTCTATAAGCTCCCAGTGCATCATAGGAACTGGAAAAATGGGGTTCTTTATCTTTCGTATACTTATAATTATTATTATTGTAACTTACTTTTTGATTTGGATAGTTTCCGCAACTATTATATCTATTTGCACAAATACCCCGACGGTTTCCAATCGTTAATACATAAAGTCCTATAAGCATGTCTTGGGTCGGTACGCAAATAGGATCTCCAATAGCAGGAGATAGGAGATTCATATGAGAAAACATAAGTAAACGGGCTTCCGCCTGAGCTTCCAAGGATAAAGGTAGATGAACAGCCATTTGATCCCCATCAAAGTCCGCATTGAAACCCTTACACACTAATGGGTGTAAACAAATAGTACGCCCCTCTACTAAAGTGGGTTGGAAGGCCTGTATGCCTAATCTATGCAGGGTAGGTGCTCTATTCAACAGTACAGGATGTCCCCGCATAACTTCTTGAAGTATTTCCCATACAATGGGTTCCTTTTCCCAAATTTTCCTTTTAGCAATCCTGACATTAGAAGTAGCGCGTTTCGTGATTAAATCGCGAATTACAAATAGCTGAAAAAGCTTTATTGCTATCTCTAGAGGTAATCCACATTGATGTAATGAAAGTGAAGGACCCACAACAATGACAGAACGCCCCGAGTAATCGACCCGTTTCCCAAGCAGAGTCTCGCGAAACCTTCCCTCTTTACCTTCAATTACATCTGAAAGTGATTTGTATACTTTATTGTGACCATCCCTCGTTGGTTGCCCGCGGGACCCACTATCAAGAAGTGTATCCACGGCTTCTTGTACCAACTTTTCCTGGCACATTACTAAATCTGCTGGCGCTAATTCACTTCTTTTTAATAGATAGGCAAGGTTGTTGTTCCGACGGATAACTCTCTTATAAAGTTCATTAATATCCGAAGTCACTACTTTATCCCCAGACCTATAAACAATGGGTCTCAATTCGGGAGGAAGAACCGGTAATAAGCACAAAACCATCCATTCTGGTTCTACATTTGTTTGAATAAAATGTTTCGCCAATTGCATGCGTCTAATCAAAAAAACTTTTCTTATTCGTCTTTTTCTATCTTCCCATTCATCTCCACTATACCCCTCGTCTTCTAATTCCTTCCATTCGACCAAGGAATTCTCTATAATAATTCGCAAATCCAAATCTGCTAATTGTTCTCTAATAGCACCTGCTCCTGTCGCAATTTCCCGATTTCGAAATGTTGCAAAGCCTGGGGTAGAAAAAAAGGGAGAAATGCTGTGGTTACAGGATGAAATTTCATCTTCGAATAAACCTCGTAATCGTAAGAAAGTGGGTTTTTTAGCGCTGGGCCTAGCAAAAGAGAAATCGCCGTATACTAGGCCCTCCAATTTCTTAAGGGGTTTATCTAAAAGGTTCGCGATATAACTAGGAAGACCTTTCAAATACCACACATGAGTCACGGGACATGCGAGTTTGATGTATCCCATTTGATATCTTCGTATCCGAGAATCAACAAATTCTACCCCGCATTTTTGGCAAAATCTTTCGTCTTCGTTTTCAGCTACGCTCGCTCGAGAATTTCCACAAGCACAAATTCTGCTTTTTATGGGTCCAAAGATTCTTTCGCAAAACAATCCATCTTTTTCTGGTTTATCGGTTTTATAATGAAAAGTAGAGGGCCTTGTGACTTCGCCAACGACTTCCCCATTAGGTAGGTTTTTGTTAGCCCAAGCCTTTATTTGTTGAGGGGAAACGAGTCCAATTTGGAGTTGTTGATGTTTATATTGGTCAATCATAAAATAGAAATAAGAAAAGAATTTATATTTATTCCGATCAAACTTCCTCCCTATTAACCTGGAAGTTCTTCTCAGATACAAGGAAATGATTCAGTTCTAGAGCCAAAGATCGTAGTTCTCGAACGAGCACTCGAAAAGATTCTGGAGGATCCTCGTGATTAGGTACTCTTTTTCCCCAGATCGTAGCATTAAGTATTCCTTGGCGAGCTATAAGATGATCAGATTTATAAGTAAGTATCTCTTGTAAAATATGAGCAACACCAAATCCTTCTAAAGCCCAAACTTCCATTTCTCCTACTCGTTGTCCCCCTTGCTTGGCTCTTCCTCTAACGGGTTGTTGTGTAACAAGTGAGTAGGGCCCAGTAGAACGTCCATGGATTTTCTCATCAACTTGATGAATTAATTTTAAGATATAGGACTTCCCTATTAGAACAGGTTGTTCGAAGGGGTCTCCTGTTCTTCCATCAAATATTCTACTTTTTCCCGGGTACTCGGGTTCAAATACCCATGGATTTTTTGTTTGTTTACTGGCTTCATATAATTCTGAAAACACAAGTTTTCTTGAAGCCTCTTGCTCATATCTCTCATCAAAGGGTGCTATTCTATAATGTTTCTTTAGCAGATCCCCTGCTAATCCGAGCGAGCTTTCAAATATTTGTCCCACATTCATTCGTGAGGGTACTCCTAAGGGATTGAAGACCATATCAACAGGTGTTCCATCTTGCAAATAGGGCATATCTTGCCTAGGCAAAATTTTGGAAATGATCCCCTTATTCCCGTGTCTTCCGGCTACTTTATCCCCAACTTTGATTTCACGTTTCTGTAAAATATATACACGAACCATTATGTCTAGGGGGTCCCTCTGGATCCATTTCACATCGATAACGCGCCCTCTTCCACCTATAGGTAGTTTGAGAGAAGTTTCTTTTGAAGTGGATACCTCAAGACCAAATATGGCCCGTAATAATCCAGCTTCCGCGATATACGACGATTCGCTCGCTATCTGAGGCGTTAATTTACCTACTAAAATATCGCCAGTTTCTACCCAGGATCCCAACCTAACAACTCCATTTCTGTCCAAATTGCGGAGTAAATGTTCTTCTAGATGTGGTATTTCTTTAGTGATTTTTTCAGCGGAGCCTTGGCTTGTCGTATCCGTCTGAATTTCATATTTTCGGATGTGAAAAGAAGTATAAATATCCTCATATACCAAACGTTCGCTAATTAGTACTGCGTCTTCAAAATTGTAACCTTCCCATGGCATATAAGCTACTAATACGTTTTTTCCTAAAGCAAGTTCCCCACCAACTGTAGCAGCTCCCTCTGCTAAAATTTGTCCTTTTTTAATGGATTTACCCCATGGAACCCGAGGTTTTTGGTGCATACAAGTATTTTTGTTAGAGCGCCGATGGGTAACTAAAGGAATACTTATAGTCTTCCCACTACTTGATAAAAGGATCTTGTGACTATCAGTAGAAATGATCTTTCCCTCGCGTTCGGCTATAACGGAAACCCTCGAATCTAGAGCTGTTTGACGTTCCAATCCAGTTCCAACAATGCACTTCTCGGACCGAGAAAGCGGAACTGCTTGGCGCTGCATATTAGAACTCATTAAAGCCCGATTCGCATCATTATGCTCAATAAAAGGAATGAGAGAACCTCCAATAGAAAAATATTGGAAAGGAAAAATACTTCTAACATGAATCTGTTCCCATGCAATAGTCAGGAATTCTTGACGGTATCTAGCTGGAACAACCTGTTCTTCCTGAATACCCTGATTCAAAGACAAAGAATTTCCTGCTGCTATCATATAATATTCATCTCTATTTGGTGATAAATAAACCACCTGTTTCTCTTTTTTTTCTTTTGCTTTCTCAGATATTTCATAAAATGGACTCTCTATGGATCCCCACCAGTGATCAATTCTCGCATGAATAGCTAAGGATCCAGTAAGTCCAACATTGATTCCTTCGGACGTGTCAATTGGACAAATACGCCCATAGTGACTCGGATGAATATCTCGGCTCCGAAAACTTGCAGTCCTCCCCGTCAATCCTCCAGGACCCAAACAACTCACTTTTCGCCCATGAACAGTTTGTGTCAATGGATTAGTTTGATCAAAAACTTGAGATAAGGGGTATGTGCCAAAAAAGGTCTCATAAGTAGTTATTAATAAAATCGAAGTTGAAGTTGGAGTTACCAAAGTTTGTGGAGTCGGTTTCGATTGACGTATGAATACTCTACGGATAGTTTTTTGAACCGCATGTTGTAAACGATCAAGAGCCAGTCCGAATTGATCTTGTAACAGATCCGCAACCGAACGAATACGTTTATTTTTCAAGTGATTCATATCGTCATCGTCAAGTATACCCGTTCCAAATTTCATTCCAATCAAATGATCCGTAGCGGCCAATACATCTCGTGGTAACAAGAATGTATTGTTCTGAGGTATATCAAGATTCAGTCTCCGATTCATATTTCGTCGACCAATCCTTCCTAATTCACATTTTTGTTGAAAAAATTTCTTTTGTAATTCCTCACATAAGGACTCCGAAAATACCAGGTCCCCACCTACACAAGCAAATTGTTGATAAAACTCCAAAATAGCTTTTTCTTTTGACTCAATCCTCTTCTTCTCCTTAGCATTCGGGAAAGACAAGAGAATTTCAGGGTAGGAAACATTATCTAGAATTTCTCTTAGATTCGAACCCATAGCTGATGATAGAACTAGAATAGATATCTTTTGTTTTCTACTTACGCGAGCCCATATCCTTTCTTTTTTATCAATTGCTAATTCCGATCTTCCTCCCCAATCTGATATTATAGTCCCGGTGTAGATAGAAATTCCCTTATGGTCTAATTCCGAGCGGTAGTAAATACCAGGACTTAGCAATATTTGATTGATCACAATTCGGTATATTCCATTTATTATAAAGGTTCCTAAGGAATTCATTATAGGAATGTTTCCAATAGAAATGGTTTGTTTTTGCACATCGAAACCAAAAATGAATCTCGCAGATACATATAATTCGGAAGAATAGGTGAGTGATTCATACACAGCATCCCTTTCTTTTATTGAGGGTTCTAGCAATTGATATCCTTTCGCAAATAATTGAAATGCAATTTCGTGATCTGGATCTTTAATTGTTGGAAACTTCTCAAGTTCTTCTGCCAAGCCTTGATTAATGAACCTAAAAAATCCCTCGAATTGGATCTGACTAAATCCGGGTATTGTGGACATTCCCTCATTTCCATTCCGGAGCATCTTAATCTTAAGTTTCCTTTTTATCGAAGAAAAATTCCATTATCAGCTCACTCTTCATCAATCCCTATGGATCGATCTAGCAATCATGGAATCTATATTCTGTTTACTGAATCACATGAAATTCTAGGGAACTCCACATACGTATTTCATATATGTATTTCATACATATGAATAGAGACAATTTCGAGGAAAGTTCGAATTTGCCAGGGGTACAAATCGAATGAAAATGAATTGATAAAACATTCCTAGAAAAAAATTCTGCCACTTAATGATATTCTAATCAGATTGGATGGCAAAGATTTCTCATTTTCTCTCCTTTCTATGAATGGGATAAAGCCATAATATAATAATTTATAAGCACTAGAAAGTTTGACTTTAGTTCGATTTAGAATAGCACGCTTAGTTTAATTTCAAAAAAGAATTTGAGGGTTCTTTTTTGTTTCGTAGTAGTAGAATTGCTAGAAAATATAGGATTTCATTGTAGAATCCTAAAATAAAGTAAGTCCTTTTTTTTAAGTACATGCCAATCTAGTTATCCACCTCTCCACATATCCCTGCTTTTATCGTAATTTCACTTGGGTGGGCCAAGATGGTCAGGTCATACTCTATATCAGAGCAAATTTCCTTTTTTTATTCAAGATATTTAATGCAATGAAAAATTAAAGCACGATTCCCCATAGAGATATGTACATAAGGGGGATCCATGGATAATAATGCTGTTATGGATAATAATGCTGTTCGGACCTGGAGTTTACCTATACACGGATTAGGCATAAACCCATTCTATTTTATTATGCCATTAAAAGGAAGGGGGGGAGAGAATACTGATTTAAGAGTCGTTCACTACTGCAATTCAAAAAAAAGTAGAATTCTAGTTAATGGTTCCAATTTGTTCTGAATTTTGCAGCCTGTGACTGGAAATCCACTTTTTCTCCTTTTTCATCTCAATAGAAAGAAAAGGGAAGTTTTCTAGTGTTAGCAATGTGTGTTTTAAGATAGAATCCATGGAGGAGAATAATCGAAACTGGATCCAAAAAAAGCAGGAATAGATTTTTGGAAAAATATTGGAAAAAAGTAAGTAGAATTAGATTCAAGATAAAAGAAAGGGGGTTTTAGTAAGAAAACGTGGATGAATACTTGCTCTTTTCTCGATTTTAGATCGGATTTTTTGGCGGCATGGCCAAGCGGTAAGGCAGGGGACTGCAAATCCTTTATCCCCAGTTCAAATCTGGGTGCCGCCTGATCAATAAAATACTTAGGCTTATAGTACTGATCGAACTCGACAAATTCGTACCCCGCATAAGCTGGGGCAAGAGAATAACTAGGCCTGGCGATACTGGATTTTGAGAATCCATAGTTCTATTAGGGTTTGTTTTGTCGGTAGTGGCCCAAACAGCTACCAATAGGGATGAGGTAGCGTTTACTTATTCTTTTATTAATTTGAATTGATTCTTAATTGATTCGAGAATTTAAAACTACGAGGCTAAGATGTCAGAAATCTTGATATTCAAAGGGCTCCTAAGGGGCATTCTTTTTTTTTCAATCTAAGATTGAAGAAGGGACTCCACGAAGGAATATCAAGACTTCCTAATTATTATACATTTTATTTATCGTACATCTTATGCTACCTACATACACTAAAGTAAGGGCTACTGATTCCGTCGAGAATCAGATTGAATAGGCTGATCAAAAATCAATTTCGGAGTTGTGGATAAAGTCTCCTCATTCTTTCATAGAATGATAGAAAGCGGGGCTGTAGGGTTTAGGTTAAAAATAAACATAGGCAAGGTAGGTATCCAATAAATATTTATCTATCCTAATTTTATGGTATATTCTGACGTCCTTTGCTTATAAAAAAAAGGTAACAAAAGGAAGAAAAAATCTTTCTATTCCCGCGTCTTCCATTCAGGACATCATCCCCGTACTCTTTTTTAAGGAAAAGGGCTATGTATCGTATTTATACTTAATGCTCTCCAATTCTACCAGAAATCCTATAAGAATTTGTTAGGAGTAAACTCCTTGAACTGATTCATCCATAGCCTTAGGGCAGAATCCCTTTTTGACTCTGTACCCTTGATTCCACTATGATTATTGATCAATAGTAGAATAATTTCTTCATAGAAATAGGAGACATAATTTACATGGATATAGTAAGTCTCGCTTGGGCTGCTTTAATGGTAGTCTTTACATTTTCTCTTTCACTAGTAGTATGGGGGAGGAGTGGACTCTAGGGATACTACTAATTGATTGAGTAGTCGAATTGTTGTATCAACTCTTTTCTTTAATTGATCCTTTTGCATTAATCATTTTGCCAAACTTTATTCTTTCTTTCTTTAGTTTTGTTTCACTCCTGTAAGAAACTCTTGTAAGAAGGAGTCGTTCTATTCTACTCTATAGAAATAGAAAGAGCGATTACAGCAATTCATAATTTCTACTAGAAGTGACGAATGGTTAAAAAAGTTCTATACATAAGAAAATTAGACTTTCTTCCACGGAGCTATTCACAACATATCGCACACTTTCCATTTGTTTTATACTCTTTTCTTATTCTTAGAAAAATTTTTATGCTCTTTTGAAGCATCTCGCCGCATGTTTAAGCATGAAAGATTCGCTGATTTTGACTTTTACTTTTTTTCTTTTACTATAGTCTATTCTCATATTATTTTTCTCTCCCTCCATGGATTCTTTCGTGAAGAATTGTCTTCGATTTTTTTATTTTGACTTGATTGAAATTAAGTGGATGCAGTGAAAAAAGAAATTGAATTAGAATACTATTTCAATCTACTAATCTATTCTATGTAGATTCAAGATAATATAATAGAAAGACTCTAAAGTGTGGTAGAAAAAACTATATGTAGTTCTTTCTACCACACTTTATGATTCCAACCAGATCCTTTCATTTAAGACTTGGATTTTTATTTTATTTAATCCCTTTTTCATTTCTTCAATGATTAATTGGAATTCCAATTAATCATTTTGGCTGACTGTTTTTACATAAATAATAAGTAAAAAGGCAGTAGGAACTAGAATGAACAGTGCAGTAGCAATAAATGCGAGAATATTGACTTCCATAACCTCTTTTTTTTTCGCAATAACTCGGGATGTAATCCCATGGAGAGGAAAAAGGGGTATCCTGTAAATTCAAGGGGAGGACTTGCATTCTGATAATACTGAATCAATTCAATATTATGAATATCGGATCTATCAAATCAATTCATGGTTGAGAGTGGAATAGTATAACATAGGAAGATCCCTTATCCATACTAAGACCAAAATTGGTTTTTTGATTGGATTAGGAATTCTCTCTTTTTTTCATCCTTTTCTACTTTTTCTTTTCTATATCTATAACCCACGATCTTTCTTATCTTATCCAATTTCCCTTCCTTTTTCTTATAGTTATACATACAATTATGTATGTATGTATTATATGACCGACTTTCTATGGGTCACATAGACATACAAATAAGCAGTAGAAGTAGAAGTGAGATGGAGAAAAGAGGGCTTAAATAAAAAAAATCGAATATTTTAAATTTAGGAAAAAGGGCGTTTGCTTTGCTTGGTTTTTCTTTTATTTTATTAGGTTACTATCAATATCCACTTTTTGGGTCTAAAGATGAGAGCGGATCCATAAAAAAGGAGTCCGCAAATGGAATGAGAATGAGATAGATTCTTTCCAATTAGTCATTGAACATACACAAACAAAGTTGGAACTACAAAATGGAAGGGGCCTGGTTTAACCCAAAAAGTACTAATTATATTAAATTCACTGTCTAAGAATAAACGAATACAATTTATGTATGGATTCCAATAAAATACCGGTACTCTATTCCATAATCCATAAGAGTCGAATAGGAAGTTAAGATGAGGATGGTATCATCATAAGGATAGAGTAATATCCTAAATTATACTAATCCACGTATGATATGTATGTCTTTCTTTATCAACCGGGAGTAGTGAAAAAAGAAATTCCTATAGGCCTTCCCTCCCTCTTTAATGAAAAATGCGAAATCAAAAAAGTGAAGTAAGGATGCCCCATAGGTATTTGATCTTGTCTCCTGCCCCCTTTTTTTGATGGAAATTTTTTATGGAAAAAGGAAAGATGAATTTACCCATTCATTGAACCCTAGTTCGGGACTGACGGGGCTCGAACCCGCAGCTTCCGCCTTGACAGGGCGGTGCTCTGACCAATTGAACTACAATCCCCGCGGGGTGTATGGCATACCTATACCTATTTTTAAATAGAACCATAAGAAGATTCGATTCGTCTGTCGTACTCTAAGAAATAGACGAATCATATACTACATACCCATATATCGTATGTGGGTATAGTGAGAGTGACATAACTAGTATGTCGCGATTTTTTATCGCTTAAAATGGATGATAATCCACCTTTCAATAAGAAAAACTCTTTTGTTTGTAAAAAAGGAATGAGAGAAATATGGATTAGAAAGAAATTTCCCCCTTTCTCTTTATCCTTTATTTCTATGGATCAGACATTTTTTTTTATGGAAGAAAAAAAATGGATTTAGTTCATATTCACGAAGCCCTAGATTTTTGGGCCGAGCTGGATTTGAACCAGCGTAGACATATCGTCAACGAATTTACAGTCCGTCCCCATTAACCGCTCGGGCATCGACCCAGGAAGAATTTATTCTAGGGTTTTTGATAATCTATGATTAACCTCCTTTCATAATACTCCCTACCCCCAGGGGAAGTCGAATCCCCGCTGCCTCCTTGAAAGAGAGATGTCCTGAACCACTAGACGATAGGGGCATCACTAAACGATAGGGCCATATACAACCGCTCGTCATTATACTATAATGATAGTATGAGCAGTTTTTTAGAATTGTCAATATACTCGAAGAGTATAACTAGATCCAAAGCAAAGAGTCTTTCCTACTTTTCTGTTATGCTTTCTTAGGATTTTTTTTAGTTGATGGTTAGGTTAATTCACGGATCATCTCCTACTTTTTAGGGAAATTCATTTAAAGGGTATAGAATAAGAATAGATTAATAAAAGGGATTCTAGATTAGTTCAGTACAGGTAGTGATTTGATTGATCTAACAGGAAAAAGAGTCCAATTTGATTTCTTTTTTGCAATTTACACTCCGTGCTTCATTTAGTGTTCAGACCAAAAATGCATGCATCCCACACTAAGTCATAAAATTCAAGAAAAAAATGGAGAAATTTTCAAAAACAAAGAAAAAAAGGTGAATAAATAATAAATAAGGTGAATAAATAATAAATTTAGTAGAAAAGTACTTTATCGGATTCGAACCGATGACTTACGTCTTACCATGGCATTACTCTACCACCAAATTAAAAAGCCCTTTATCGGATTTGAACCGATGACTTATGCCTTACCATGGCATTACTCTACCACTGAGTTAAAAGGGCTTTTTATTCAATTCCAAAATTAGCCACTTTGATTTCCCATTATGGGTCTACTGCATAATGTACATAATATATGTACATATAGAGATATATGTAGAGATTATATATGTATATATCGAGATCGAGATATAGAAGTTTATTCATGGCAAGGTTCAAAATCTTGAGAAAATCAAGAAAAATAAGAAAATCTTTCATATTCTCTCTTATCACTTGCACAAAGTAGAGGTTTTTTTTTATTTTATTATATAAAAAAATACGTATAATAAAATACGTGAAGAGAGGGTTGACACAATAAAAAATTATTAATATAATTATTAGTATAGTAGTATCCAATATACTTGAAGAGGGTAAGTTCATAGGTATGTAAACACGATCTCGGACGACTCACTAAACCAAAGCACGAAAGTTAGATTGTTTATAGGAGGTGAACAAATATGAATCAATTTTTGAATATGAATCGATTTTTGAATCGGATAATACAAAAGGCCAAAAAAAAGGCCAAAGGGGCAATAAGAGCTGCTGTCAAAAAAATGGTATACTTTTTCTTTTTTATCTTTAGGCTATTGACTTTTCACGTGCTCAGAACGTTCTGCAGAATTAGGGACTTTTTTCTTCTATTGGCTGATCTTATGATGAGAATTTTCTCCATTTATGTTTTATTTCCTTTAATTGTAATTGGGTGGGGTATAAAGGAATTCGCGCTCTTAATATACCCATATGGCTGGTTAGTAATTTTCAGTGAGATACTTCTTATCTGTTTTGGTGAGAGATTGCAACTATTTTTAACAGGCATCTCTTGGAAAAACCTTCGAGTTCAAAACTTTTCCATTTTTCTTAAAAAGTTTTGGACGGATTTGTTGAAGCGATTTTTAACAGGTACCCCTTGGAAAGGGGGTACTTGAATATTCTCCAAGGATTCTAGTTGGTGCATTTTGAACAAACTATGTTAGAGTTTTAGCAACAATTTGCTTGTAAAAAGTGGGCAGTAGAATTTATATTGCAGAGTAGAAAAATTATTCTACTGCCTGCCCAACAAAAAATAATAAACCATACCCTACATACCTAACTCCTCCCGGCTATGGGTTTTCTGTTTCCGAAGACTAGGAAAAAAGGAGGATTCTGTAACCCTAAGGGTTCGATGGTATATGGATATGAAAAATATAAGATTTCCGATCCTAGCGGGAAAAGGAAGGGAACAGATACCCAATATGATTCTTGAGAGGAACATTTGGTAATGGTCTTGGTCCTCTATGCTTTTTTTATGTGTTCTTAGTTCTATTCATCTTCTTTGATTCTTTTAAACAAGAATCTAATAAACTAGAATTGAGTGGAAAAGAGGGGAGGAAATTAGTAAATGGAGAGGATCGACTAACCAGAGACATTTAGGATCTTCTTTACATCAGGTAAATCCTGACCAAAATTTCTCAGGTAAGGATTTACCTGACGTAATCAGGTAAATCCGTCGGGTCCTGTCCGCCTTTCTCTTTAAGTTACGACTCTTTGTTTCTTGCTTCTCTCAAGCCATAGGGAAAGTCTATGATGAATTTTTGAAATTCATCTCACTCTTTCTCTAGGGCTCGGACTTCATGATAAGTGGGGGAAGAAAACATCTTCCCCAATTTCTTTGTTCAGAATTGAACAAAAAGGAAAAGGAAGAAAGGGATTTATGGGGGCAGTGCTGCCCCCTATATCTCCTAGTGTATATTGTAGGAATAATCAAACTATTCCTTACAGCAGTCTGGCACACTTACGTCCTCGCAAAGCAAATAATGATCATTGTAGTCGTAACCATAGAATAAGAATACGACCCTAATCGAAATGCATACATTAGGTTCATACGCTATTGGGATGGTAAGAAGATATGTATTTTACAGACCAGAGAGGCTATCTAAACCCTAAAATAAAGGCCCGCGATCGAAGTACCAATCGCTCACTGTCATGAACCTTCTCCATTTGATTCAATAAGGGGGAATTAGCCTCCTTCTCGAATGGCTACCCTTGACAAAGGGTAGCGTTGGTATCATAATCTACATGTAGCGGGTATAGTTTAGTGGTAAAAGTGTGATTCGTTCTATTAATAACTGAATTTGAAATGATATACTTAAGGTGTCCTTAAGTTTTTTATATTCCGATGAAAACTTTAGTTCTTATAAAGGATTTAATCCTTTTCCTCTCAATAGCATATTGAGGAAGAATATACATTCTCGCGATTTGTATCCAAAGACTAATGGAAATTGCATCCAAAATACAAATTGGATTATGAGTACAGAGTCGCGAAGCATAATTTTGCATTGGATTAAGTATTCCCATTTTTTAAATATGAGTAAAGGATCTATGGATGAAGATACAAAAAAGTTTATTTCCAATCGTAACTAAATCTTCTTTTGTTAAAAAAGGAAATGGAAGCCAAATAGCTAAAAAACGGTAGTTTTGGTTTACTAGAACCATCAGCATATTGTTTCAGCTCGGTGGAAACCCAATTCTTTTCCTCAGGATCTCTTGAATAAAATTAGGGAACGAAGTAAGTAGATTAGATAGATTTAGTATAATTTCTATTTCCTACTCTATAGGGATCATCTAGAAAGCGGAGAGCTTTGGTTCCATTCAGATAGAAAAGCTGACATAGATGTTAAGTGGTGAGAATATCCATAAAGGAGCCGAATGAAATCCAAATTTCATGTTCGGTTTTGAATTAGAGACGTTAAAAATAATCAACCAACGTCGACTATAACCCCTAGCCTTCCAAGCTAACGATGCGGGTTCGATTCCCGCTACCCGCTCCATTCTGTATAAAAGGACTATTCTATTTGTCTAGACATGGTAGAGGCCTGTATTCAACCTTTTTCGTCCACCAGTTTCCGGCCCTCCAGAGCGGAGTAGAGCAGTTTGGTAGCTCACGAGGCTCATAACCTTGAGGTCACGGGTTCGATTCCCGTCTCCGCACTTAGCTGTCTGTATAAAAGGACTATTCTATTTGTATGGATATGGTAGAGGGCTGGGCGGTATCCAACCCTTTTTTATTCATTAGTTCCCGGCCCTAGAGGGCCAAATTGAGCAGTTTACAAAGTCACTTGCCCCTACAAGAAGAACTCTCAAGGCTCCTTCCTACCCTGCAGAAAAGAAAAATGAAATGAAAGAAAGGCACAGTCTACCTCCCTTCCCTTTAAAAGCAGTTTGCCAGTTGTTCGTCTCGGTGAATCCCTGATTTAGGGAGTCCTGTTGGCGAGTTCGATTCCCGCCGCCGGAGCCCCCTTTTTTTTGAGTGGGGTGCAAAGGAAGGGTAAGATAGTAAGGGATACGGTATTAGACTAACACCTACTTAATTTAATATAAGTAGTTAAGTAGTCAACTAGACGAAATTTTTTATCATAGTACCTTACTAAATTAAGCTGGCGAGCGGCGGGAATCGAACCCGTATCTTCTCCTTGG